TAGGTGAACTTGGTTTGTTCCATTCTGAGAGATAAGAAGGATCCACTGGGAATGAATGGGAAGACTTGAGTAGTCTATTCATTAGCCGGAAGGGATTGTTCTCCACTAGCGTCATTCGAAGAACGAAAAAGAAAAGGGTGACTTGTGAGGTAGGATAGATAGATGTAGTCCAATGGCTCAAGCTCCGCCAGCTTCTTGTAGACTGAACTCTCTTGAGGCTCCGAGTTGTTTTTGGGTGGGATGGTCTAATGGTTCTTCGCCACTAGTGGCAACGAAGTTCTTGGTAATGAACAAGGGAAGGGGGAAGGAAGATCTCCACTCATTTCATTCATTCAGTGCCTGCGGCGCGACCCACAACAAACGAAGGGGGAAAGCTTGCTTGCTTTAGCCCTCTTTGAGTAGACTAGGCTTGGTAAGCGTCAGCTATTTCAGTAGGCTCGAGAAGGGTAGGCTCGCAGCTTAGCTCAGCAGAAGAGCCTGACTTTCTATTAGATTAGTCAAGCGCTAGTGCCCAACCAGAAGGGATAGGGGAAGGGAAGAAAACAAAGATGGTCACTCCACATGGCTCGTTCATTCACTTGCTCATGAACTGACAGCTTAGCCAGAAGCGACGAAGGGGGGCTGGGGAAGGCCGACGACTACATGAGGAAAAAAAAACCCTTGCTTTACAGAGATTTTGATGAACTGACTAAATGACTAGATTCTCCCGGAACGCTAGCTAAGCTAATCAAGAGTCTGAGTTCCCTTCAATCCATAAGCTTTTTGATTGATTCAGGGAAAACCTCCTTCTTAGAACCCATTGAGGTCGGCCTCGGCCCGGGAAGGGGAGAGTGGCCGAGTGGTTAAAAGCGGCAGACTGTAAATCTGTTGAAGTTTTTCTACGTAGGTTCGAATCCTGCCTCTCCCACTTTGTTGTTGTAGACTTCAGAGAAGAGAAAGGAGGCATTCATCAGCGTAGGAAGGCCCACCGAGCGAAGCTCTTTCTTTTTTTTTGCTGCGTCGTGAAGTTACATTTTCTCGTATGTTAGTTAGAGAGGTTGGCGAACTACTACGATCTATAGATTCCCCATCTATCTTCAATCCCAACGAGAATAGAAGCGAGTCGCTTCCGGCTTGGCTTGTAGTCGTAGTCTTTTAGCTTATGTAGTGGTCGGCCTTCCTACACGCACGCGCCCGCCAGAATGCCTCCTTGGTTCTGGGCGAAGCCAAGCCAGCCGATACATACGATAGGCGAAGGAAAGACCCCCCATTTCATAGCGCCTGGGGAACGCAAGTTTGATCGAGGATTGGAGAGGAGAGGTGGAAGAAAAGGCTCGGGATGGATTGAGGAGTCTTTGTGCGAGCCGTATGCGGTGAGAGTCGCACGTACGGTAACGAGGGGGGTTCGCGTCTATACGTGTAGTGTGGTGGTTGGGCCTACCCACCCTATTTGTTCCATGATCTATGGGTCTACTGGAGCTACCCACTTCGATCAATTAGCCAAGATTTTGACCGGATACGAAATCACTGGTGCTCGATCTAGTGGTCTTTTTATGGGGATTCTCTTTATCGCTGTAGGATTCCTATTCAAGATAACTGCAGTTCCTTTTCGGGCGGCTGTGGGACGGACGGCCGCCTATAGGTGGTAGGGTAGGGTGGGTGGTACCGCTCAGATTGCGGCCAATCTTCCTAACCGCGCGCGGGCTTAGAGCGCGTGAAACTCATCACTACCTCGTAAGGGCGTTGAGACCATAGCATGTTACACGAAAGCGCCGCTTTCTCTGTAGTGTTGTCACACAGCTGCCCGCCTAGAAGAGCCACTCGCTCTGTAGTGTTGTCAAACAAGATAAGCACGTCGCCCGCCTGCTGGCCGGGCGAATCGAAGTTCTCTTCCGGTCAACTGTCCACCCAGTCAAGTGCAAAAAACACAGTAGAATCACGCAACGCACGCTGCTGGTGTGCTTCCTGCCCGCGAGGAAAGAAAGAAGAGCGACAAGGTTGAGTTCAGATTGGACTGTTTGCAGCATGGGAGCGGATTACCCAAAAAATCCCTGGGAACAATGAAAAAAAAAGATATCTCGGTAACGAAAACTATAGGGGGCTGTATTGGCGAGATCCAACGGTGAACAGCTGCCCAAAAGAAAAACCGCCTGGAAGTCCGAGGACCTTTAGTACCGTACCCTACCCCCGAACCAGCAGCCTTCGCGCCAAGCAAGACCGCCCTTGTCCCTTTCCTTTCTCCATTCCGCCTCCTTCTTTGCTTTTTTCCAATAGAGTCTAAGGCAAAGCAAAAGTGGTTCATATGCCTACTTGACGAGACGAAAGGGAACGAACTTTTTTCGTTTCTGGGTTTATGGATTTGATTCAGTCAGCGTCACTCCTTCCTTTTGTTGGATTATGTCGTGACGCTTTGGTGACCGGCGAACGCTTCCAAAGGCGACTCTCTCGAGTTTCCGGCTGTTTCCTAGATTGAAGTAGCCTTTCGTCGCCCTACCAAAAGAAGTCACTATCCAAAAGCTCGCCCTACTGAAGTACCAAAGGTTCGCTCCGCCCGGTGACTCAGAAAGAAATGGGTTTGCGCTTGAAGTGATGAGGTCGCAAAGAGGGAAGGAAGTAGGGCTCCTATTGACTCAAGCTTGGTTCTGCGGTTTCCTTTAGAATGAAAGTAGCTATGAAGCCCCTACTACTGACTTTTGTTGATTCAAAAGGCGAAAAGCCCCCTAACTAGTCGTATGGGGTGGGGTGCTTTGGATAAGCTGCCTTGGATATGAGGAATTCCTAAAAAAAAAAAAGATATCTCGTTCATCTATCTTTTGTCTATCTATCATGGATTCTATCTATGAATCAAGTCAAATTCGTTTTTGGGTTCCCCGAAGCCCCGAATTGATTGGATCGTTTCTGCCAACGAAATGAACGCGGAGCCCGTTCCGAATGCTTCTCCGATCCGGAAGTTATCGCAAAGAGAATAAGATGCTGCTCCCCCTCCCTCTGTCTTTTCTCGCTTTGCTAATCTTCCCCGGGCGGCGGCGGGCGCGGGAGGAAGAAACCTAAGAGAACAAGTCTGAGGTCCTTTTTTTTCAGTGCAACACAGGAAAGCGCCCTCTTTTGTCATCCCTGCAGCTTTCCAGATTTTGTATTGAACGCATAGCGCAGCTAGGACAATTCTGTTTGAGCCTATGTTCAAACCCACCCCCTATATAAGGCTGGAAAGAATGCCCGCCAAGTTAAGATAAGGGAATGCTTCCCCCAACCATGAAAGGAAAGGCTCGACGAAGGGAGGGAGATGCGGCGGGGGAAGGAAAACGCTTTCGGAGATCGAGATTGGATTTGTTTTTCATCGAAAACGAAGAAGGCCGAGGATGGCCTACGGTGCGTGTTATCTGAAGGGAACACGCTTTTTCGACCGCGGTGGTATGATTGCCGGGCCCTCTCCTCGTTCCGCCCGCTGGCCTATTGGGATAGCAGCCTTCGGGCTTTGCCTGCCCTTTCTAACAAAGAATTCCGGCTCGGCCCGGGAAAGCGCTGGCAACAAAAGAAAGGAAGGGGTCCATGTAGCTGCTGCGCCCGCCCCCTTCTTAGTAAATAGGGCAGCAGGTTCGGCATCTACTAGAAAAGAGAGAATCCACTTCAGATAACCACGCCTCTGCTAGGCAGCATGTGGAATGGCCGAGAGCGGACCTTTTTGGATATATAATCCAAGTCGAGAGTGGAGTTACGGGAACAGCCGTCTGATGGAAAACTACTTTCACGTTCGGTTCAGAGAGCACTTTTTTCGTTGAGAATTCCTCGTTCCCTTTCGTGTGAATTCCCCTGCAGCGAATTCAAAACTTGTGGGGCCCTATCTATTCCATCTCTCGAGCCCCGAAGAAACCCCCCCCCCCTCGGACTCCATATCTCTTTTGACTCTATATATGTGGGCACCTGATATCTATGAGGGTTCACCCACCCCGGTGACAGCATTCCTTTCGATTGCGCCTAAAATCTCTATTTCTGCTAATATTTCACGTGTTTCTATTTATGGTTCCTATGGAGCTACATTGCAACAAATCTTCTTTTTCTGCAGCATTGCTTCTATGATCTTAGGAGCACTGGCCGCCATGGCCCAAACGAAAGTCAAAAGACCTCTAGCTCATAGTTCAATTGGACATGTAGGTTATATTCGTACTGGTTTCTCATGTGGAACCATAGAAGGAATTCAATCACTACTCATTGGTATCTTTATTTATGCATTAATGACGATAGATGCATTCGCCATAGTTTCAGCATTACGGCAAACCCGTGTCAAATATATAGCGGATTTGGGCGCTCTAGCCAAAACGAATCCTATTTCGGCTATTACCTTCTCAATTACTATGTTCTCATACGCAGGAATACCCCCGTTAGCCGGCTTTTGTAGCAAATTCTATTTGTTTTTCGCCGCTTTGGGTTGTGGGGCTTACTTCCTAGCCCCAGTGGGAGTAGTGACTAGCGTTATAGGTCGTTGGGCGGCCGGAAGGTTGCCACGAGTCAGTTAGTTTGGGGGACCGAAGGCAGTTCTCCGTGCACCGGACACGTAGCTTACCGAATCAGTTGCGACACGGATGGGAATGCATGCTACGAAAGATAGGGTCGAGTCTGATACATCAACCGTCTACTCAATATCCTTGTACGAGTCCACAATCACTACACGAGATGAACCTTGGTTTGGTGAATTGAAGTTGGCCTTAGGTGTAATAGGACTCCCAGTGACTGCGCGCGATCGTAGACTGAGGTGCTCCCCGCCGGTTGTTGGAACGACGCGAGCCGGGCCAGGCCTCGATTCAGAAAGATGAAGGGCCCACAAGTATAAAGAGGGGTCAAAAATTCCCCATCTCATTGGGGGCGGAAAACGAATCGACATCTCGATGTGAGAAAGCCTTTTCTATTTGAGTTGGTAAAGAACGGCGAAGTCCATCCGAACCGTCCAATGAAGAATAAGAGGAGAGCAAAGCGCCAATGGCGCGCGAAGCGCATGCGGAACGGGCACGGAGAAAAATCAGTGTGGAGGAGAAGCAGCCGAGCTCATTCCCTTCGCTTCCTGGGCCAAAAGCAGTTTAGTCTTTCCTGGCCAAATCAAGGATTTGGGGCTTATTGCTACGCTACTTAACTATCTAAAGAAATTGTTGTTCATATATATGAATAGAAAGATAGATCCATCCATCTATCCTATCCGATTTAGATTGTGATATCTAAAAAAGAATCGATTTCATTCAACGTTTGATTCAAAGAACTGCGCTTAGCCCCCCCCCGCTCATGAAACGGCTCTGCTGCAATGGATGGCAGAGGGTCCGTAGTACCCAAAGCACTGGAGTGATCCAGTAGCCGGGAAGGGGCCTAGAAGTGCCTACTACTACACCACACTACACTTGGCTCTACACATTGAAAGAGCTAACCCCTGTCCAGTGCCTGGCAGAGCTAAGGGGGCTTCCATCCTTCTTCCTGATCCCCATCTTCGCCCAGGCTCACGGGGCCTGACTTCTTCAGGGGGAGAGTGGAGCCTCGAGAAGCACTGTTTAGAAGAAGATCCTGGGCCCCTCTTCATTCTCTACAGGGTTCCAACCCTTTCTTCAACATAGGTGACAACGAGCGGGGCAGAGATGGAAGAGATCGAACACGGGAATCAGAAGCAAGCTCGCCTTCCTTTTTGATCATTTGGATAGAGGGGGATGGAGAAAGTGGACAAAACAGACTCGCATTTCGAAGATGGCTTCCTTTTTCGTCTCGCATTTCTAAAAAAAGACGGGAAAAGAATCATATGAAAAACGTTCCTACCTCCTTCGTAGAGCCGTGTATTGTCAGTGATCCGAACCTGCCCGGAGCGAGCCTCCCATAGAGGCAAGTGAAGTTGGTGAGCCGTATGATGGGCAACTATCTCCTGCGGTTCGGAGAGGACTCAGCTTTTAGTTAGTACCCCCGGGGTGGACCCTTTCACTCTATTTTATTATATACGCTTAGCGAAAAGAATGTTTTTTGATACACCTAGGACATGGATTCTATATGAACCAATGGATCGTGACAAGTCGTTACTACTAGCAATGACTTCCTCTTTCATTACTTCATCCTTTCCATATCCCTCTCCCTTGTTCTCAGTTACTCATCAAATGGCACTCAGTTCATATCTTTAAGTTCGATCATTGACAAGGTTCAAAGAAAGGGTGGGCCATGGATCAAGAATCGATTCCAAACCAAAATGCTAGCAGATGGCAGGCCTCCGCTTTTCTTTTAATTAATGAAACCTGCCAGTGATTATGGACTCAAATCAAAAGGAAAAAAAATGAGGATTCTTCAGACCTTTGCCTCTTTCAATGTCAGGTATACCAGACGAAAGAAATCTCAAATGGTGAAGGGCCTCGTGTTGATCTTCGTCTTGTCCCTAACTGGCATTCCATCCTTTGGGCTGAGCTTCGGATAAGAAGAAAGGAAGTATGACCTATTAAGAAGATAAGTCGAGAAGAAAGTGAGCTTTCTTCGATAAAGGATAGAGTGATAAGAGCGAGGGCGGTTGGCTTTGACCTATCAGTCTTCTCAACTATATATTCTATATAATTCTTCCTTGTTCAATAAGGTCTTAGTATGTATGGGCATTCTGGGCAGGTCGCAAAACTTGCCTGTTCACAAGGGACCCCTTCAGCTTCATTCTTGCACCCGAAGTCTTGCCGAGAATTAGTGCTTCCGGATTTGGTGCATGAAAACGACTACTACTTCTAAAACCGTGGTGGATTCAAAGCTTCGGTTAGTCAAAGATGATACATTTCCATCAAGAATTTGTAGTATAGTACTTGGCTCCAAGGATCAAGAACATGTTTTCAATTATGAAGTGGCTTTGGTCCTCCTGGAGCCTGGAGAAAGCGAGCTAGGTGAAAGCAAGGCAAAATCTTTTTCAAGTTGACTGATTTTGACGGCGAACCAACAACGATTAGAGTGGTGCATTTTTGTTAACAAGATCCCACAGCTTCGGCACTAATTAGAGTTGACAAGAAGAAAGGCATCGATTTCTTAAACAGAAGAGTACCACTATCTTTGCCCACCCACCTTCCTATACAAATAGGTGCAAGAGTAATGCTTTGAAGAAGCTGCGAGACTGGTTGAACTTGGACTTTTGATACTTGACCCCCAGGTAATCCGTAATTGACAGCAACTAGCTCCCCGTTAAGAATCTATTAGATTCATAAGACCTTATCCTTAAGGGCTTGTCGAGCAATATAGGGCTTTTTTCCTTTGTTCGTCAAGCTTTCGAGCAGCTCTTTCAACTGCCGCCTAATCTCCCAAACTTCTGGAGGAACAAGGGTTCTTTTCACCTTTCCCTCACGGTACTTGTACGCTCAATTATGTTTCCATTTTCCGTGAGAGGGTTCAACTTCATGCACAAATAGATAGAAGAAAGCCTGATCTTCGGAAAGCACCTGGACCGGATGGTCTTCAACCTGGTGACTATCAAACTCGACGGCACCCATTTCATTCTCTGGGAGCTCCAGCTTCCTCTGGTTCGCAGTCACAAATTGCTTGGCTTTCTTGATGGAACCACTGCTGCTCCAGAAAAGTAGATAGAGTGCTCCGGCTTCGATTTCTCGTGAAAAGTAGGCCGATGCGATGGATCTGTCAAGGTTGAAAAGCCAAATCCTGCATATGAAGAGTGGCTATGCAAAGATCAGCTGCTGGTCAGTTGGATCAACTCCACCTTCCTTTACATGTGAAAATCCTCAAGCCCAATAAATTCTGGCTCAGGTCATAGATCTGACTCCTGCCCACAGATCTGCCGAGCCAGCCTTTTGAGTGAGGCGGGATAACCATGATTAGGGTAATCCAACCTGCTAGTCTTAGTGCTTCAGAATCGGGCCTTTTTTATTAGTCACGGGGGAATTCCTCCTAAGGAAAAGAAAAGTGGTCGAAGACTACGAGTCGAAGCTCAAATCTTGATTTACCTCAGCTGGAAACTCTATAGATAGCTTCTTAGCGCTTAGCTACTCAATATCAGTTTATATAAATAAGTAGCTTCACTTCAACCTGCTCTTACAAGACGAATCTCTTTCTATACTCTATTGACTATGCTATGAAAAGCATCTCGAAAGACAAAGAGAATGTTAACAGTTTCATAAAAGCAAGGGGATTCGCTAAGCAAAAATCCTTTACCCGGAAATCAATCCTAGATCTACGAAATGAGCGTAGTGTTGAACTCTTTCAGTAAGCACCCCTTCCGAAATCAATCCTTGATTGCCATCGAAAGCAGGCCTTAGGCCGATGAAAGCCAGAACCCTAGATGCAATGCAGAGAATCCGCTGTTAGGAATCGATTTCATTACAAATAGTTCAGTCGGGAGAGAGCGGCGGGGACATATATCCCTTGTCAGGCTTAGCTACGTCCCGAATTTCAACTACCCTCGCCCGGGGATCTTGTCTTCCTCTCACATGCCATATTCCATAAGGTTCAGCAAGAGCCTGTGAGACCGCGTGGAAGGGCTCCGCTCTCGCTCAAGGATCTAAGACTAATGTACTGGACTGCTAGCGCACTGCTTGGTACCCTAATAGTTTACTAAAAGGATTCCCTACTCTCTGTCCTGTTGGTCTAATCCGACGGATATGTGCTACCATTCATAAAAAAAAGGCTATTCGATAGCTGCTGATTCGAGAACAAGGATTCATTGTGCAGCTGAGTCAATAGGAGCCGTGCCGGTTGGGGGAAGCGAGGATGGTATTTGTAATGCCCGAACCTGGGCACAGGCCCTTTCTTTAACGCAAATACAAGTGTCAACTTGTTCCGAAGGGCTCTGAAGTCAAGATGAATATGCACGAGCTAGCACTCGGATTAGGAAAACTGGAAACCTAAACCTTCTTTTATGTCCGGTGAACTTTGGGATGGGTAAGAGCTCCCCGAAGCGCTACCTGCAGGGGCGCTAGTCAACAGCTAACTGACCAAACATACCCACCACTAACGCAATTGTTGCTTCGGAGTTAGCATTCATAGCAGATTCAATCCCTCCCCTCACAATTGATGAAATTCCTCAAGGCAGTCTCACATCTTAAAAAAGATATTATCGATTTCTTTTTTTTCTTTGTACAAACCCTCGGTAGGGAAGTTATTATTATGATAGATAATAAATCTCGGGTGCTCTTCGACTTACCGGATCTGGAAAGTGCTGGTTCGAGCCCAGCTCGTGCCCTAAGCAAGACATTCTGGTCATAGAGTGAATATCGATGAACTCGTCTATATGCTTAACACTGGCAATTCATCTGCGCCTCCTCCTGTTGACAGTAGTAGTGCAGACCCTGCTGTGACATGCCTTGATGCGAGGCTGGTCCACGGCATTCGATTAAATAAAGTAAAATCTTTCTTTTTCTTTATGGGCTTTTGATATTAAAATAAGGCATGCGGGGTAAGGTTGAGCAGTTTAATGACCTTACATATGTGTACCTCTACATATCCAACGTTCGCAGTTCGATTTCCTCTTCTTTCGGGCTCTCCTTTGTGTGGCCAGTTTCAATCAGGTTTTATCTAAGAGTTTTTCCACAAAGGGCAGTTCATCGCTCTCAGACTAGTGGAAAGATAGATTCCTTTATAACATGGGATTGGTTTTTTGCCCATCCCTCTGGTCCCATCCATGGAAGTTAGCCTTGATCCTCCAGCTGCAGTAGGCGCGGACGTGTGAAGTTGGTGACCACATAAGAAAACTCTATGAACGTTCTCCCAAGACCGAGAGCAAAGAGCCGAACATTCCTTTCACTTGACTTTCTGCTTTGTTTGATCGCGCTGCCGGTACGACCGCTGTCATGAAGATTGCGATGCCTAAGGCAGGAGAGAATAGATCGCGAGTAGTTGGATCATAGTCATACCTCGATATTTGAAGGACCGTATTAGACCTGAAAGCATGCCGTAATTCTTTTGTTTACCCTTCCTTTACACGGGCAGAGGATCCCGAAGAGATTGGATCCAATCTTACTAATCATCGCGGAGTCATTGACCAAGCTGGAGCCAAAGCCCATCCTTATTGATCAATCTCCTATGGTTAGCAAGCAATCTCGATGAATTGAACAAGTAAGAAAGATCTATTTTCACTCTAGTGAAGGGAAGCGCTCAAAGCTGAACCGGTACGACAAGTTCGCTTAGGGTATTGTTAGCGCAGGAGTACTACAAGAGTCTTTTCTTTTCTAGTAAAGCATAATCTGCTTACCTGCATCCAATCCACTTTGCTGACTCGCTGCTAACACTAGATGCTTAGCTATTAATACTCGCTTTCAATGAGCTTGCTATCAGCTAAGGAAGCTCCCCCTCTCACTACGTTCTCTAGCATTGCTAGATCTTCTCACCGTCTGATTCATACCTAGTTAAAGAAGAAAGATCTCACTTCTGTTTACTCAGACTCCTCTTTCTTATCGAAGACTCTGGCAGCTGGAACTCATCGGCAGCGACTCTTACCACTGCAACCTAGGCACTCAGGCCTTGGAGCTGATCTGTCAGTCCACCGTTACCCCAAACCTCTACTTTGCTTTGAAGTGAAGCGACTTCGTTCATTCCCGAGTCGATAATAGCCAGAGGATGGAACCCTATCCCTGTAATGGCACATCAGCTTACCGATTCCTTAATAAGCATTGATTCCCTGGAATAAAGAGTAAGCTAAGCCCCTTCTATCTCGCGCATATCACGCTGATGAGAAGAGAAGAAGATCGGAGACAGATATTGATTCCTTGCCGTTGGGCACTCTATTGGTTCTCCTGTGCTACCTCGACCAAAAAGGGCTACAACCTCTGATTCCGGGACATTCTTTTTGGAAAAGGATTCCACAGTCTCAGTTTTAGAAGACAATTCAAGACTAACATCAGACTCCTCCGCGGCATCGGTGGTTACCACTGAAGGGGATGTTGTCGCTTACTAGGATGTTTTCTCCTAATCGTCTATAGAGTTTCGAGCTAGTGATCACTCATTTATTTGGCAGAAGCTTCGATCTAGAATGCAGTATCTGGGATTTGAAAAGGATACCGCTCTACTCTAGGAGTAATAAAAAGTCCTCCCCTCCATTCTCCATTGCTTACGGAGACGGCAAATCCAGAGAAAGTTCTAGGCCCTATCTTGCTTGGGTTGGCATCAATGTTAGCAGATCGACTCCAAAGAATGCCGGGGAGTTGGATAAGATTGAGTTCAGTTCGTGCGATAAGAATCAGAGTAAGGGCGGGGGAGAGCCCAAAAGTAAGTGGAGTTAATGGGACGACTCCGCCTTCACTAAAGAGGAAGCAAGTAGGGCACAGGCTTTGAGGTTGGAGCCTTGCCCGTGAAGGTATCCCAATAGTTGTGCTAATCCAGACTGTCTTCCGGAAGCAAAAAGGAATCCTATCGCTCTAAGAGGAAATGAGGCTGACACTGAGATTTCCTTCCTTTCTGTAAAAGTGAAGACTTTCCGCCTCCAAGCTTGATTTGATTGAAGGACTACTTCCCCCATAACTATCAGAGTTGGAAGCAAATCCCGGATAATAAGAGTAAGAGCAAACTTATAACTCGCCTTTCAGGCTATGCCCTTCACTTCAAGTATTTACAGGATTCAACTGAGTAGGGGTAGGAGTCAGGGGTTCGAGCCCTTCTCCCACAATTGGCAAGAGCCAGTGATCGCCAATTCCTTTCCCAAAGGCTCCTCGGACTGGACTAGAGTATACGTTCTTTTGCGCTTCTTCCCTATACTGAACTTCTTTAGACTGACTCTCTAATGAGCCAGGTGAAGCTCCAACAGCCTTAGACCCTGGGGCTGGAAACCCTCTCCCTAGCGCGAAAGCCGTTGCTTGTTTGGTCGAGTGAGCTTACGCTTCCTTAATCTCTGCTTTGCCTGCTTTTTCCCTTTCCTTACTGGTGGAACTCTTAGACTCGCATCGGCTTATTCAGTTTGTCATCCAGATGAGTCATCCGCTTCACCGAGAGTGAGGCTTTCCCACGATAATGGAAAGGTCAGCTGAATGCGTAAAGCAATGCGCACCGCTCAACCCCCTTTCATGCTGGAGGAAAGAAAGCCGATAGAAACAGCTCCATATTCTCGAATTGCCTCTGACTACTCTTTATAGACGCTATTCTTCGAATCTCGAAAGAGGCTACGCCCCTCCTTGCCTAAGAGTTCTTGCTTCAAGTTCACTTGCGGTTGGAAGTCTGACAGCTACTGTCCGTCCTAGCTATTGCCTAGTTGTAGGCTGACTTTCGCCTCTCTACCCGGCAATGAGAATGAAAAACTTGGATTCGTCAAAAACTCTTGCGAATTCACGTCTCTGGCCTTCCAATGTACTTCTACAACGGGAGGTTGGAACAGTTCTTCAAGGGTCGCATCATCATTCCATGCGGTTGTATGATACCTGTAGAGAGATTTTCACCAAGATTGGACCCAGTTTCTTACCATGGTCCTATCTAGGAACTCTACCTCTCTATCAAAGGTAAACTCATTGGGAATCCACTGGAGTTCCTTAGGTTTGTTCCCTTATATCGGAGTACAACATCCCTATCAAGTATGGACCCATCGGGTAACCCCTACAAATCCAAAACTTTAAAGTAAAATTGCGACCTTTAACCGGCTTCTCAGCCATCTTTCTAACCCGTTCCCCATGTTTGGGACGGATATTCTGTTATGATGCTAACACTCGATAACCACCCCCATGTAGTCTAACTAAAGTGGAGAATCTTTTCACTCCATACTTTAGGAGAAAAGTCCATACAAGTGACTTTGCATCATGCAACATTTCATAGAGACAGGAGAGAAATCTACCGTGCCTCGTTTGACACAGAATCGCTTTGCAAATTCAAAAGCACCCTGTGTGGATATAATAGACTTTTGTTTGGGTGGATATTGTCACCCCCAACTTATCCAGAATGTCGCGATAGGCCAAGGCAACTTCCCTATCCCCGATTACAACATACCGAGAATAGCATAATTGCGAAATCGGATGCCAGGTTTCACTTTTTCTGCCGCTAGCCACACAACAAAGTGGTAGGACAAAGTGAATAAAATAAAGGCCAAGAGGAATACAACCCTAAAGGTTGCCCTGTAACAAAACACAAGTCCTGATTACGGTCAACCCCAGGGGGACCGAGAGAAAGGCCGAGAATTTGAGTATACCGTCATGAGGTATTTCATTTTTTTTTTAGATCTTATCGGAATTCCAATAATAAGAAGTGCCCTATTTGGTTGTTCCCGAGTCGTAAGTCGCCTGCCAAAGCAATCAATGGAAGTGAACGAAGGACTTCTTCGACAGAGAGACGAGCGCAATAGCCCCAAAGTCCAGAGATACCAACAGCCGCTGACACAAGAGCTGAACAAAGACTATACCAAAACCAAACGGCGGATCGACAAGAAGATTCCAAAGAATTGAAAAATCGCTACATGAGGCAGACCACCTCAAGGGGAAAACCGAACAGCAAGAAAGCAGGAAGAGAAGCCTAGAGGAAGCGCTAGGAATTAGGCCATTCATTACACCTATCGGAAACCATAGGCTAGGTAAAGGGTCGTTTTCTACTTCGCTGAAAGAGAGACTAATTTGAGCTGATGTCACACTCCGGTACGAAGTACCAAAACCTATCTAGGTGTGTTGATAGGAAGAGACCAGAAAGAGCCATTCAAGAATCTCCAGTTGGAAATTCAGAACATTGAACTGTGCCTTCACCCAACCCACGTGGTCCTTTTGGCAGCCATTACACGGGGTGGCCACTCACGGCATCAGAGACTATTATGCTATGGCGCATTTACTCCAACTCATCAATGCCCCATTTGAATACAAGGAATTTCGACTGAGAATGACACCTTATTCGCTCTGCTACAACGAACGAACTCAATGGCAGACCATCGAGGGTGAGTGAACGGCTAGCCAAAGCCTCTCGTTTGGAGAAAGATCGTGGTGGAAATGCGGTTGAAAGCTGAAATGAGACGACAGAACGAGTGAAAGAAGTTACTGAAAGTCAAGCCCTTTTATCAGGGCAACATGGGAGTGCGAACTCGATTCCCCGTACGACACACACAACTATGAAAGCTCTTTCTCAGTCAGGTCCGGCACGCACAGTTAAGTTAAACCTTCCCTGGCACTCGGCTAAGTTCGCTTCTAACGAAGCCCAAACGTGTCTTTCAAGTGGAAAGTCTTCGAGTATCGTCGTCCTTCTATTGAGGATTCGGATAGATGAAGAGAAGGCCAACTTATCTCGATCTGGTCATTCACCCGATATGGGAATACCTTATTTTTAGTAAGGCAAGACTAGAAAAAAGTCCGATTGAACTGGCAACCGAAGATGTGAAGAAATCGACTGCATTAGCACTTCATAATAGAAGACCGGACTCAGTAAATTCATTAGTTGACATCGAGACCAAGTCCCATTGAATCTCTTGGAGGAAGATCAGTAGGCGAGGAGTGAGGCGATTTGTTGCCCATTCCATTACTTTCACGTAAATGACTTATGAGTCAATACCCCGAACTCCACTATTTTGAATAAGCAATCTTCTTTCGACTGGGCCTAAGATCGGGAGCCATTTTGGCATTGGATCGCCGCTTTCTTGTGTTCTAGAGATGGAGATCCGGCTCCTCCGAGTGATCTGTCTAGATTTCGGAATAGAAATGGGCAAGGATGATCAGCCAAGCCCTTCTGACTCTCCTATTCGTCCAGTTAAGAAAGGAAGCTTCATCGGGAAGGGATAGGGATGTCGCATATCGGGTGAAATCTATCCGTATGAGAAGCAAAAGATAAAGCTTCAGAACAATTGAGTTGCGATCCAGGTGCGACTCAGAGAAAGCGTTAGCGTCCTATCCTACCTTGCAAAAGGTGTAATCCAACGTGGCAAGGGACAGACAAAGCTTTCAGTTCACCATCTTTATTGGCACTTCTCAAATGAATAAAAGTAGCAATGTGCCCTTCTTTCCTTTCTTTGAGTTGGAGCTAGCCTAGGTTGAGGTGGCATCTCTCGAATAAGAGTAGCGGTGGGGAAGACATAGATTGACGGAATGGGGGGCAAAGCTATTCGACCGATTAGATTCGGGAGAGGGATTGATGCTCGACCAGTAGTCGCTATCGGAGTTTTGGAATTCCGTGAAAGGAAAGCTTCTGAGAGTGGAGGTGGAAATAACCTCGACCGATAGGTAGGGAGAGAAGAAAGAAAGAGAACCGCACCTTATTAAGCCGAGGGGAATCTCATAAAGTCTTAATTCTTCCTAGAGGCGCGGAAAACTGCTCGACTATACTAGAAAGGATAGGAGCACAGAATAAGTAGCAGAAGCAGACAATAGAACATAGAAGCTCGACAAAGAGGTATGAGTTTCACTGCGAACTTCTTCCTTTAGCAGATAGCTCCGTTTTGAGACTAATAGGAGTGTAAAACAGCTCTTCCTTTCCTGGTGAAGGAGAGAGAGTTTTACAAGCTGATGCAGCTAAGAAAGTATCGTTGAAAGCAGGAACGTACTTGAGGCGGAAGGAATCGATCGTCAACGTCTTTGGTTCCCTCCACCCGCCGCCTTCTCAAACAACAGGCCAGGAAGGACATTGTTGAAGGCTCACTGAGTGCTTCTAGGTGAAAGGGAAGCATTATACTCACTCCACGGGAACTAGCTTTTCGGTTTGCTTCAGATTTGGCATAAATTCCCCTCCCCTTCCTGGATTTAGCGTTTTTGTCTGCTATGCTAGCCTATGATGAAGGCCTTTCATTTTTGCTCTGTAGGGCTACCCTATGGTATGGGCTGTTATCTCAAGGGCCTGGTTAGGCTCTTCTTGTTGGAGTATCCTCGCTCAGAGGCTAAAATGAATTTCATTCTCTCTTTTTTTTTGGGAGTGCCTGAAGAGACCTGCTTACTTGAAGGTACAATTCTTTTAGAATGGTGAAAAGGTTACCTACCCTATGATCCTCCTTATCTTACAGAGGTTTACTACGAGCCATACCCAGCGGGATACATATTGCCCAAATTGAACCTAAAAGATGGGATGGGTGATCCGTAAGATCATTTGGCGAGGTTCATCCCTCAGCGTGGGGATCTTTCTGGAAATCAAAACTTTTTTTGTTGAGGCCGTCGCTTACCCGCATTTCTCTTGGTATACCCACCTGTGTGCCTCCTAATTCCGTGAAGTCCTTGGACAGCTAGCGAACTGACTTCCTTTACTGGATCAGAGAAATTGCCTATACTATAGAAGGTCTCTTGCTTAAGCTGCTTACTCCTTCTGCCTTTCTTCCTTACCCCGGCCCAGGCATAGTCTGAGCTCTTCACCCAACACATATGATAGATACGGATGGGCGAACGTATGCCATACTATATGAAGCCTTTATAAGGTACCTTCGAGACCTGAAATGACTGCCTGCCCTACGAGAATGATTTGCCTGACTCCATGAGTCTTGCCTTCCAACCCTTGCGTATTCTGTCTGACGAGCTGTAATAGGCAGGAGCTCTTCTGAGGAAGGAAGAAAGCTAGCTGTCCAAGGGGCAAAGAGTAGCATTCCGGTCTCTCTTGAAAGCAATCAAGCGTGAGAAGCAGGAGCCGTCCCGTTCAAGGAAGGAATATCTATCAAGTACAAGTGCACATAGGAGCAAAAGGTATCCCTGCCAATCTTTCTTTGCATCACAATGAGTAGGTCAAAACCTTTTTCGCACAGGTATCAAACAGTAGACCTTTAGGAGAGGAAGGACTAGCCCAGAACCTATTATTGACCTGGCCGAAGCCTAACTACCATCAAAAGGAAGTCAGATGTCCGCCTTTGAAGCAGCTCTTTCGAGACAAGTCTCAGATCTTTAAAGGAATTACACTTGAACTACTAGCCCTGGGACGGGGGAAAAATTCCCATCTTCCTTACCGGACAGAAAGGAAGGAAGGCATGTGAGGTCTTTGAGCAGGGAAAGGTGGGAACGTTAGAAGACTAGATAGGGATTAGGGCGTTAAGCTTAAGAAAAGGTAGCTGATACGAATCAGACCCTCCGCGTCTGGTACTACACCTGCAGCAAGCACATTCACTCGCTAGCACTTAGTCCTCATCTCAAAGAAAGAAGCAAATGAGCCTATAGATAGATATAGCCGGGGCTCAACCACGGATTCCCTTCGGGCCGACTAGGGGAATTTCTCTAAGGAGGCATCTACAAAGAAAGCCTGGCCGATGGGACTAGACCTCAAAGATGAAGATAAGACCTTAACCCGCAGCCGAGGAAATTGATTTCTAAATCAACGTGGTGTCTTAGGATCTCTTTTCAAAGCTAGAAAGAAGGAAATGTAGGGTCTATCATACTTTCACTTTATCGGTGAACATAGATTCAGTCGGTACAGGTTATTTATGTATATAATACGTCCTTACCTGGGCTACCTCAAGGTCAAGGGCCGGACTTATTGATTGGACATCCTTCAAAATGTGAGCGAGAGACTCAGGGGGTTGAAGGAGTGTAATGGTTGAGGTCTAACTGAGAGTGGGTGAATAGACCTCGCTCTAGGACCCATCATTGCACTCATGCACTCTTCATTTTTTCTCGAGGGCCAGTGATGGATCCTCTTTGATCCCTTTCTACGTCGACCAGTAAGGGTGATCCACGAGAGGATGAAGGGGGTCTAGCCATCCCTATTTGATATCCATTTTTGTAGTCTCGCTCTCAGTTATAAATTAGAGTCGCTTGACCATAGCGTGGGATTCGGATAAATGGATTGTGGGTCCTATGCTATGAAGGGCTCAGCATACCGGTCAGACATTATCACACCCGGATACTGACAACTTATAGAAAGAACTAGATGGAGCGAGCTTTATCTGGTCTCAGTTTAGCTGAAGCCTCTATGTAGACCCATCAAAAGTTTTGAATCGGGTTCAGCTCAGCAAGTCTAAGCCTTCATTCCTTAAGTTGTAGTCGTAGAGCGAGGGAATAGGGGATGCAGGCCTATCATGGGAAACTTCGATCCTCGCGAAAAGGACCAGCTGCCAAAGTAGTGTCGGAAGAGGAGAGAACTACTCGCTTGCCTCAGGTCATCCAATCCAGAACTTGCTGGAGGAGAAGAAGCACATCATGCCACCCGAATTGCCGAAGAAGCTCTGACCACCTAGACGAGAGGTGAACCATAAGATCGAGCTTGAGCCGGGAGTCCATCCATGGCACCTTATCGGCTGCCAGAGTTGGAATAATTCAGGAGACAAGGACATGCTCGAATCAGGGCGGACCGTCAAAAGCACCTTATGTCGCTAGTGAAGTTCCGACGTCAATTGGTGGTGGGTCTTGGGGCTCTCATACTCATACACGCGGTGGGAGAGCTAAGGCAGCAATATCATCTGATCGGTCTTGTATCGCTGCAGGTCAGTGTAGTTCAATGGCCCAGACTGCTAACGCCTATCCCGATCTCACTGTCCGATATTCCGAAATAGGCAAAAGGAAAAAGATCGGGCTGGGCATATGGAATCACTCGCTGGCTTAACGACTCATCAATCCCGCACAACTAGATAACCAACTGGAACTTCGATGTTCTGCCTTCGGCCCTCTCATACGATCAAGCATAACACGCAGTAGTCATAGTGCTGGTGAGCAGGAGTCAAGTAATCCGAACGTTGCAGTCTTTTTGGGAAGCATAGTTTTGGCTGTCTGACTGGCCGGAATGCTTGCTTTCAGGATGTCATAGTGATTGGGCCTATCCTATCTAATTAGTGAGTATTTGTAGAGCCTTTTGCCGTGCGCTTCTTTATGTTTATCTTTATCGATCGGGACTTTGATTTTGTTTTGAATCCGGAGAAAATGAAACACGTACATGAAGTGGATTGAGAGATGAGTCTAAGGTTCAAAGAAAGGCTTTAGCGCCTGAGAAAAATCCCTCCTAATCACTATAACCACATTTTCCCGAGGGGATGTAGAGGGAAAGGGAAGGCCGTTTCCTTCCTTCTACGTCTCATTTTTCTTTTTCTATCTATGGTTCGTGCTTTCTTATCCGAAGGGGAAAGCCCCGGCCTACAGCACCGCTGCTATGAGAAATCCCAACCCAGATAAAGGAATTGAACCTATTCTAGCCCTTTCATTTAATTGAAATAGGGCGGCTACAAATCAAATAGCTAGTTTGAAATAACTGACTTTCTTCTTGAAAAAGGAAATCTGATTCCATAGTCAAGGCTGAGACAAACTCTGTGTTTACTTCGCGATAGCCTTAACTTGACATTATAAACCCATAATATATACAAAAATGGATTTGAAACTGACATTCTATCCTATATATCGGAGATCTAAGGGTTGCACTTCCGCTTATGGTAACTGAACTTGGTAACCAAACTCTTTCCCGGCAAGCATCTCCAACATTTCCTTTCGCCATGGAGCTTGCATAAATATAACCGGTGAGAATCAATGAAAGCTATATGTACACGTCCAGATCTTCTTCTGTCGCGCTATGGCTTGGCTTAGCAGGAGGTCCGCTAGATAGGATAGACATTCTTGAATAGGACCCTTTGGAGAGATTTCCACCACCGGACAATTTTCGGCCTTTCTTCCTTTCAAATTCTCTCTATATTGACATGCCCCAGATGCAAAGATTGAACGACTGACCTAGTTCGCGCGCATTGACTCACTCGAAGCGTGAGAAGATGACAAAAGAGAGATTTTGAACTACTGGTCGGGTAGGAAATTCAGAAGGAGGAGGTGAGTCCCAAGCCGAGGCAGAAAGAGGATGAATAGCTTTTCCCCCGATTCAAAAATTTCCTATCCGGGGCTAGCATTCTTTTTTAGCAAACAAGGCAAATCACTGTGTACTCAAACTAAGACAAAGAAAGGGGGAATCTCCTACTGACTTAGGCTCCAAGTAGTCTACATCGATAGACCAAGCAAATCCTTGAAGAAAAAGACGTGCTAAGGAAGATTGAAGGTGCTGCATCTAAGGGTGAACGTGGAAGGAAGGGCAGAAGACCTGCTGAGGGATTCCAGCTCAATAGGGAAAAGGGAGAAGCTTTAAGCACGAGTTGTGGTTCGCCAATCGCTATGTCCGGCTTATGATTCTTTCTCTTCTGAAATTCCCTTTATTTAAGAGAGACCTAGGAGCGAGTTTACGAGCCCCTTTCTTTCTCTTCAAGCAAATTTCCCATTACTTATATAAAACGATCTGGTAACGATGCTGCTCTATCAAGACACCAGGCTCTATAGGTAGCGAGCCGAAATCAGTAAGAAACCTAAAGTGGAAAATGACATTTGAAGATAGCTATAGCTCCAAAGGCAGAATCGGGATGAGAAGGTTCACCAATAGGGGGCAAACCCCGTTCATACTTTTTTCCAAACCTCCTACATATGCTACAGCTGCTGCAAGACATCTTCTTCCCCGGGCCGCCGATAGGCCAGTGAAAGCCTTTCGTCCATAGCATCTAACTGAGCTGACCCGCCTCACCTCTCCCCTAAAGACCTTTAGATAATGAACAAATTGTTTAAGGTATTGGAACATTCAAGTAGGCGGCCCTTCAAAAACAAGCCAACTGCACCAAGATTCCGAATCTTTGGAGCAACTGAACTTCTGCCTATTTTGAAGAATCAGGCCGAGTTGGGAGGCCGTGTTGGCCGGCTAAAGAGGAAGGTCGTAGTAAGCATAGGATAAGTTCAACCGCTGTGCACACTTCATAGCAGTGTGACCTGGTCTAGCAAAAATATGAAAAATAGTAGACCCAAGTGGTGTAGTCTTTCTAAAGAGTCAAAGGACGAGGCCCTCCCCCAAGGGGAAAGAAGAGCGGGTATGTGGGCTTCTTTCATTTAAAGTCGAGGGTATAGTTGAAAGCTAAGGGCAGAGACCTTCCTGTTCTTTAAATGAAAACAAAAAAACCTTTGCGTTAGGCGAGGGTTTATCACTGTAAACTAGCCAACTGGGATTGGATCTTTGAACTGCTACGCTCCATCACCTCTTGCGTGACCGGTTCTTCGAAGGCAAAGACCTTTCTCCTACTCATTGTTCTCGAAAGGTAATCGAGGAAGGTCTGTTGATTCTGAGCTTTCTTTTGTCAGTTCGGATGAAATCCATAATTTTGAATATTCTTCTATGACCAAGTTGCGAGAATGAGCTGCTTAAGAAACCAGAGGGAAAGAAAGTCGTTACACTTGGAGAACTATCGAGAATCGTAATGTGAAATCCTTTTTCTAAAGCTCCAGAGGTTGTGTCAGAAACTCTTGATTTTGACTGAGGATCGAGAAGCTTCCATTGCAGGAATAGGAAAGCTACTCGTTAACTGCTCCTCCAGTCGGGCCTCACACGGAACAATTGGATAAACTCATTGGTTTGACTCTAAAGGAGTAGCACAGGTGGGTTCTCCTTTTTTTTCACTCTATATCGTATAATCAATGTAACCCCTGAGACCTGAGAATAGTGCTATATCTTCATATCTACTTTCCAATTCATTTGAAATCTTCCTTGCCTGAGTGACTCATATCCGGAAAGATTCCTGCTTTCAAAGCAAACTCTTTTTGCCTTGACTTTAATAAGTTTGTCAAAAGGCTCAGCAGAGGCGCCCTACATCAGAAAAATGTCAGCCTTCTTTAGAATATATAGGACCGAAAAGGACCCCCATTTTGACCCTTTTCACCACTCATGGGACCACGTGAACGCGGTTTATCCTGACGAGACAAGACTCCTGCATCGAATATGGTTTGAGGGTGAGAAAAGATAGAATAGAAAGGTAGTTTCCTCCAGCAAGGGAGATGACTTCTTCCTTGCCCTTTGAAGAGTGAATAACAAGCGCTTTTCATCAAGCTCTTAGAGTACTCGTCAATACCTTCAAAACTACGTTTTTTCTTTTTTATAAAGAGATTTCTAGACCTCGATGTTGGAGCTAAGGCTGGCCGGATGAGTGGATAAAGAAAGCAGCAAGCAAGATCTTGCTAGGCTTAAGCATTCAAAGAAAGAAGGTGCATTGAGCGAAGTCACCGCGGCTTTTCTCTATCCTATGAAAGGAAGGGCTGGCCTGGGCCTTTCCACCCTGCCGTGTCTGAAGTAGTACTCCCAGTGTAAGGCAAATTGCCTAGTCTTTGACTAACCCCCGCAGGATGAGAATCATTCACCTTTTTTGGTGAAAAGGGCTTGAAAGGATCTCTCTTCCGTCTAAGCCAGGGTAGGAGTTTGATAGCCATCCCCCGCACCTCTGATAGTGCTAAGGTCACATTCCTTATCCTTTTGATATGGTCAGCCTTTCTTTACAGTCTTTCATTCTTATTGAACTCGAATGTCTTTCGTTCCTATCGTCTGTTTGAATCTCCTCTCCTATTCTGAGTATAAAATGGTGATAGATAGGGTAGGTATTGTTTACTTAGCTTTTTCCTTTCTCTGATGCCGGTCCAAAGAGAAGGTTGAGTGTTCACGATGAAGAGCAAACTCTCTCAAGTAGAGGTGCGGAGCATAGCATTCTTGCCCAAGACCACGTGGGCGAATCGGCCTTCTTGGATGTACAAGAAGTGGGAACTCTAGCGATGAAAGCTCTCTTTTGCTATTCCATATGGGGAAGGCATAGTCCTTCTTTAAACAAAATCGGAATCTCTTTCTGATGCTACTGGCAGTCATGGTGTACGAGCTCAGTCACTTGTATCGGAAATGAAAGTCGCTCAGAGG